GCGGTGCGCTTTTGGATATATATATATTTTCACAAATAAACTGCCCAAGACTCATTATTGTAGATGTTTCTTGACAATACTTGGGATGGAGAAAATACCAATTCAAATTGAAAATAATGTTACTGCATGGATCGGGGTTATAAATTTTCTCCTTTTCATCGATTAAATAATATTTCAATTTAATTACTTGAAAGGTCTGTTTTAAATTGTCAAGTTGCAAATAGTTCTTTACCAAGATCTGATTATGAGTTATAAAATGGTAAAATGAATAAACATTCGCAATTCGAATTAGAGGGACTGTTCCTAAAGGCCCCAGCGAATTCTGAATTGGAATTACAGGATCTTTTGTAATGTTAATTGATTCTTTTATCCCATTGTGTATCACATTGTGATTGTGATATTTTACATCGTTGAATGGACCCATTCGAAAACAATTGGATGATGACAAAATTATCAACGATTGGAATCCCGTATTTCTATTCAACAACGTATGAATAGTTCTTTTATTTTGATTAAGGGGTTGTTGAATTATTGCCTTGGAATAAATCGAAGAAAACGGATTTATTTTTGTGCAATCTGATCCATTATCCGAGAACAATCCTGAGCCCGAGGGATCATTCCTTTTTCCGATATATGAAAAAGTGGATTTCAGCAAGTCGATTCTTAGTAAATGTCGAATCAAACCATTTACCCTTATTTCAACAAAGGAAGCACGGGCTTCTTGACTAGAAGAACTTTTTTTGTCTTGGTCCCAATTCAATACTAAACAAGTCCGAACTAATTGAATATTTGTATCAGAAATTCCTCGAATTGGTTTACCATTTCCATAAAGGATATAATTGACAACTCGAAGTTTCACATTATCCCTTTCCTGCAACAGATCCGGAGGGAAAAGTGTTCCTAAAGTTATACCGTCCGTTATTTCATATGTGACGACAGGCCGAACCAAAACAAAATACTTTTTCTTACTAGGTGTGATCCGTTGAACATAGATCCAATTTTCCCGTTTTTTCGATTCCTTAGAATTTCGTTTTCCTGTTCTTAGTGGTATCAAAACGCCGCTATGTCGGGATATCTTATCTGTCTCTCCGGGAAAATGGATATCTCCAGAAAAGATTTTAAGTTCAATTCTTTTTTTTTTTCTCTCCACTCGGACCAACCCGGCTACGCGGCTTCTCATATTTAAAGTAATTTGTGTATCTACCCCAATGATACTATTGTTCCGTACCATTATGGAAGAAGATCCGGGTAATATATGCACTTCCTCGGGAATGAAAAAAAATGGATCGACTTTCATTTGGTATTTTGGACTAAATTCCTTGCCTCCTCGATACTCAATCAAATCCTCTTTTTTGACGATTGAATGCATTTCTAGAGTCCCATATTTAGTAATGCCCGAACTCTTTCTTCTGTATCTAGGATCGTCCAAATAAGCAAGAATACTATTTCTACGGAAAATGCCGTTGATGGAGATTTCAATCAAGATATCTGAAGGGGGCGTTAGTCCGTTCTCGCGTTCTTGAATCGATTGGAGTGGGATGATGAATCTATTTCTTCGCCTCTTTGAGAATAAATCAGAATTCTGGTACAGAAGGGTCGGATCTACGATATTACAACGACCAGTACATATAATTCGACTAAGGTCTGAATAATCAGGAATCCTATCTTCTTTTTTACCCGAAAAATCTGAAGTAAAGAATTTTTCTCTCAACTGATCATCCGTCCCTGAAAGGTGAAAACTCTTGACAGAACGAGAATTCGCACTCATTTGATCTTGATCCTTGTGGATCGAAAGTGAAACTACACTGGATCCGCGTGGCTCTCCTAATAATATCCATAAATGACTTGTTTTTGGTAATAGATGAACACTGCCGTATGTAAATTCGGGTGCATGATATACATCGGTGCTCCAGTGCATTTCTCCGCCTGAGTCAGAATAAATATGTTTTCGAATCTTCTCTTTAAAATTCAAAGTGGATGTTCCCGCGCGAATCTCGGCAATCACTTGTTCTGATTCTACATATTGATCGTTTTGAACTAAAAGAAAACTTTGGGATGGAATATTTACATTATGTCGAATATCTTCACTCTCAATAGTTACATACAAGTTTATAGAACAGAGAAGGGCGGGATGCCCATGGCGTGTACGTGTTGGATGAACTAAATCCTCATTGAATTTGATTTTTCCATTAGAAGGGGCTCGCACGTGTTCTGCAGTACCCCCTGTGAATACTCCACCGGTATGAAAAGTTCTTAATGTTAATTGAGTGCCCGGTTCTCCAATTGATTGGCCTGCAATAATACCTACAGCTTCTCCCAATTCAACCAGGTCGCCATGAGTAGGACTCCGGCCATAACATAATCGACAGATCCAAGATGCACTCCTACAAGTAAAGGGAGTTCGAATAGCTATTGGTTGTGCTTGAAAGGTTATGAATCGATTTACAAGTCCAATCCCAATGTCTTGATTTCTAGTGGCAATACAGCGTGTGCCCATATA